ACAATCAACCGATGAATTATTACTTCATTATTCCATCACTTAAGATCTATCCGAAAAACAAAAAAAGAACTAAGAACTCTGAATTGAAATAATAATATTACTGAATCATCAGAGCTACTTCGATATCTCGTTTTTAGTTCCTATCCGTGGAGTCTTTGTAAATCTATATGGTTCCAATTCTTCCATTTCTTTGTTCCGAACCATTCCATTCTTTCAATTCTTCGCTCTTTCTCTTCTATATGCATGCTTGACTTCATTTGTTTATTCATTCAATCCACAGTCACAGATAAAACGGAAGGGCTTGCATTGGAATCCGTCTAAATTCAGTGGGATGGGAAATAATATATATGGATAGCCCATATATAACTAGTGAATATCTAATATCACATATACATTGTTTCTTTAATAACGTAAACCATCCGTATCTTCTATTGAACTGGATTCTAGAATCATTCTTCGAAACATATACAGGGATTGGCTTAGAGCCCTTACATATACCCAGCTCGACCCCCCTTACTTTTTTTTAATTCTCTAATATCATACATTTTTTTTTTGCTCCTATTCTAGATCGTATATACCGGTATGAGTTGGGATAAGCTTTTTTTTAAGACCATTTCGGAAGCTAGTCAATGATGACCCTCCATGGATTCACCTATATAAGCTGCGGCTAAAGTTGCAAAAATAAGAGCCTGAATCCCGCTTGTGAATAATCCAAGGAACATGACAGGTATAGGAACCACCGAAGGTACTAAAGAAACAAGAACAACAACTACTAATTCATCCGCTAATATATTCCCGAAAAGTCGAAAACTAAGTGATAAGGGTTTTGTGAAATCTTCTAGGATGTTAATTGGTAAAAGTATTGGAGTTGGTTGAATGTATTTACCGAAATAACCCAATCCTTTTTTGGTAAGACCCGCATAGAAATATGCCACTGACGTAGGTAAAGCTAAAGCAACAGTAGTATTTATATCATTCGTGGGTGCAGCTAACTCTCCATGCGGTAACTGTATGATTTTCCGGGGTAAAAGGGCACCTGACCAGTTAGAAACAAAAATAAATAGGAACATAGTTCCAATAAAGGGAACCCAAGGACCATATTCTTCTCCAATCTGAGTTTTGCTCAAGTCTCGAATGAATTCGAGGACATATTCGAAGAAATTCTGACCGTCGGTTGGAATGGTTTGTGGATTCCGAACAGCTATAGTGGCTGAACCTAATAAGATAGCAATTACAACCCAAGAAGTGATAAGTACTTGGGCATGGACTTGGAAACCCCCTATTTGCCAATAAAAATGTTGGCCTACTTCCACATCGGATATATCGTATAACACTTTTAGTGAGTTGATGGAACAGGGTAAAACATTCATATTGCCCTCTGACATAAATAGAACTTAAAAAGGAATTATTTTGATTCAGCCATCTCGTATCTCTTTCTCAACTCGTCTACTTTGAATCAATCGTATATTTCGGATCCCAAGTGATCACATAATATCCCCAGTGATTTTGATCTCTTTTTTGAGACTCAGGGATAGTAACCGATTCAATCAATTTATGGAGTTTCCAAAGTCATTGACTTATCCTATTATTAATCAACAATTTCTTATATAGCTAGAACCGCCCTCACAAATTGCGGATACTAATTTGTTAAGAATCAATCGGATTGAAGCTATAGCGTCATCGTTCGCTGGAATCGGAATATTTGCGAGATCCGGGTCACAATTTGTATCGATTAAACAAATTGTTGGAATCCCCAAAGTGAGACATTCTCGAAGAGCCGTATATTCTTCTTGCTGATCAACGATGATTACAATATCGGGTAACCCCGTCATATATTTGATCCCGCCCAGATAGGTTTGCAAGTGAGATAATTGCCTCTTCAACATTGCTACATCTCTTTTCGGGAGACAGTTGAGTTTCCCCGTATTTTGTTCCGATCTCAAGTTCCTGAACCTATGAAGTCTCATTTCTGTAGTGGACCAATTCGTTAACATACCACCGAGCCATTTTTTATTAACATAATGACACCGAGCCCTTATTGCAGCTGATGCTACTGAATTGGCTGCTTTATTTTTGGTACCAACTATTAAGAAGTGTTTTCCTATACTTGCTGCATCAAAAACTAAATCACAGGCTTCTGACAAAAAACGAGCAGTTCGAGTAAGATTTGTAATATGAATACCTTTACGCTTTGAAGAGATGTAAGGTGCCATTCTAGGATTCCATTTCCTAGTACCATGGCCAAAATGAACTCCTGCTTTCATCATCTCTTCAAAATTCATGTTCCAATATCTTCTTGTCATTTCTCCCCACATTTTCTCTCTTTTTTTTTTTTATTTAAGAGGTACCTGAAATAAATAATTGTTCCGACGGAACCTTCTACCGGAGATTGACCGTTAATACCCAGTCCAAGTCATTAATTCCTTTCTATTCGTTATTATCTTTATTACCAAATCAAATGACCAGGACCCTATAGTTAAAAGAAAAGAATGAATCTGTC